GTATTAGCAGACGATATATATATTGGTCTACGATGCATTGCCACTCGAAATAAAGATATTGGAATTGGACTTGTTAATAGATTCATAACCTTTCGAGCACACTCAATATATATTCGAACCCCTTTTACTTGCAGGAGTACATCTTGGATCTGTCAATTATGTTATGGCCGGAGTCCTACTCATGGTGACCTGGTCGAGTTGGGAGAAGCCGTAGGCATTATTGCGGGTCAATCAATTGGGGAACCGGGGACTCAACTAACATTAAGAACTTTTCATACCGGTGGAGTATTCACGGGTGGTACTGCCGAACATGTACGAGCTCCCTCTAATGGAAAAATAAAATTTGATGAGGATTTGGTTCATCCCACACGTACCCGTCATGGGCATCCTGCTTTTCTATGTTTTATAGACTTGTATGTAACTATTGAGAGTCGAGATATTATACATAATGTGAATATTCCAACAAAAAGTTTGATTTTAGTTCAAAATGATCAATATGTAGAATCAGAACAAGTGATTGCCGAGATTCGTGCCGGAACGTCCACTTTTCATTTTAAAGAGAGGGTTCAAAAACATATTTATTCTGAGTCAGAAGGAGAAATGCACTGGAGTACTGATGGCTATCATGCGACCGAATATCCATATAGTAATGTTCATCTATTACCAAAAACAAGCCATTTATGGATATTAGCAGGAGGTCTATGCAGATCCAATATAGTGTCTTTTTCACTCCACAAGGATCAAGATCAAATGAATGCTAATTCTTTTTCTCTCGAAGAAAGATATATCTTTGATCTCTTACTGACTAATGATCAAGTAAGACATAAATTGTTGGATACTTTTGATAAAAAAGATAGGGAAATTCTTGACTATTCAAAACCTTATCGAATCATATCCAAGGGTCATTGGAATCTCATAGAGCCTTATACTTATATTCGTCAAGAGAATTCCTTGGCGAAGAAGCGAAGAAATAGATTCGTGATTCCCTTACAATATGATCAAGAACAAGAAAAGAAACTAATACCCTGTTTTGGTATTTCGATGAAAATACCTATAAATGGTATTTTACGTAGAAATAGTATTCTTGCTTATTTTGATGATCCGCGATACAGAAGAAGCAGTTCGGGAATTACTAAATATGGGATTGTCGAAGTAGATTCAATCGTAAAAAAAGAGGATTTGATTGAGTATCGAGGAGCAAAAGAATTGAGTCCGAAATACCAAATGCAAATGAAAGTAGATCGATTTTTTTTTATTCCCGAGGAAGTGCATATATTACCCGGATCTTCGCCCATAATGGTCCGGAACAATAGTATCGTTGGAGTAGATACACGACTTGCTTTAAATATGAATACAAGAAGTCGAGTAGGTGGATTAGTCCGAGTGGAGAGAAAAAAAAAAAGTATGGAACTGAAAATATTTTCTGGAGATATTCATTTTTCTGGAGAGGTGGATAAAATATCTAGGCACAGTGGCATTTTGATACCACCAGGAATGAAAAAAAAAGATTTTAAAGGATCAAAAAAATTGAAAAATTGGATCTATGTCCAACGGATTACACCTGCCAAAAAAAAGTATTTTGTTTTGGTTCGGCCCGTAGTCACATATGAAATAGCTGATGGGATTAATTTAGCAACACTTTTCTCTCAGGATCTCTTGCAGGAAAAGGATAATGTCCAACTTCGAATTGTCAATTATATACTTTATGGAAATGGCAAGTCAATTCGAGGAATTTCTCACACAAGTATTCAATTAGTTCGGGCTTGCTTAGTATTGACTTGGGACCAAGAAAAAAAGAGTTCTATAGAAGAAGAGGTTCATGCTTCCTTTGTTGAAATAAAAGCAAATGATCTGCTTCGTGATTTCATCCGAATTGAGTTAGTAAAGTCCACTATTTCGTATACCGAAAAAAGGTATGATACGTCAAGTTCAGGATTTATTTCCAATAATGAATTAGATCGTACTCATAGAAATCCTTTTGATTCCAAGGCGAAGATTCAATCATTTCCCCAACATCAGGGAACTCTTGGTACGTTGTTGAATCGAAATAAAGAATGCCAATCTTTCCTAATTTTGTCATCATCCAATTGTTCTCGAATAAGCCCCTTCAATACTTCGAGATATAATAATGCGACAAAAGAATCGGATCCCATGATTCCAATTAGGGATTTGTTGGGTCCTTTAGGTACTATTGTACCTAAAATAGTAAATTTTTGTTCATCTTACTATTTAAGAACTTATAATCAAGTCTTTTTAAAGAAAGATTTTTTACTTGAAAATTTTCAACAGACTTTCCAAGTGCTTCAAGTACTTCCATTTCAATACTTTTTCCTAGATGAAAATAGTAGGATTTATAATCCCGATCCGTACAGTAACATCATTTGGAATTCATTCCATTTGAATTGGTGTTTTCTCCATCACGATTCTTGTGAAGAGGCATGGGCAATAATTAGCCTTGGACAATTCCTTTGTGAAAATGTATGTCTATTGAAATACGGATCACGCATAAAAAAATCTGGTCAAATTTTCATTGTTCATGTTGACTCTTTAGTTATAAGATCAGCTAAGCCCTATTTGGTCACTCCAGGAGCAACTGTCCATGGCCATTATGGGGAAACCTTTTATGAAGGAGATACATTAATTACATTTATATATGAAAAATCGAGATCTGGTGACATAACGCAAGGTCTTCCAAAAGTGGAACAAATCTTAGAAGTTCGTTCAATTGATTCAATATCGATGAATCTCGAAAGAAGAGTTGAAGGTTGGGACGAACATATCCGAAGGATTCTTGGGATCCCCTGGGGATTCTTGATTGGAGCTGAACTAACCATAGCCCAAAGTCGTATCTCTTTGGTTAATAAGATCCAAAAAGTTTATCGATCCCAGGGGGTACAGATCCATAATAGACATATAGAGATTATTGTACGTCAAGTAACATCAAGAGTTTTGGTTTCAGAAGATGGAATGTCTAATGTTTTTTTACCTGGGGAATTTATTGGATTGTTGCGAGCAGAGCGAGCAGGGCGCGTTTTGGACGAAGCGATTTGTTATCGGGCAATCTTATTGGGAATAACGAAGTCATCTCTGAATACTCAAAGTTTCATATCCGAAGCAAGTTTTCAAGAAACTGCTCGAGTTTTAGCAAAAGCTGCTCTACGAGGTCGTATTGATTGGTTGAAAGGCCTGAAAGAGAACGTTGTTCTGGGGGGGATTATACCGGTTGGTACCGGATTCAAAAAATTAGTACATCGTTCAAAGCAAGACAAAAACATTCATTTGAAAATCAAAAGGAAGAATCTATTTGAATTGGAAATGAGAGATATTTTGTTATACCATAGAGAATTATTTTGTTCTTGTGCCCCAAACACTTTCCATGAGACATCAGACCAATCATTTACGTAATGTAATTTACTAATTCCTAACGAGAGGTTCATTCTTTTTACTTTAACTCTCTGGTCCGATTATGGATTTCGTAATCAATGAAATAAAAAATGAAATTCATGGTTTGGGTCGTAGATCAATGGTCAATCCTGGTAGAAGGTTCCGTCGGAACAATTATTTATTTCACAGGGTACTGAATATCTTTGAAAAAAAAAGAAAAAGTGTGGGAAAATGGGAAGACGATATTGGAACATCAATTTGGAAGAAATGATGGAAGCAGGAGTTCATTTTGGTCATGGTACTAATAAATGGAATCCTAGAATGGCTCCTTACATCTCTGCAAAGCGTAAAGGTATTCATATTACAAATCTTACTATAACTGCTCGTTTTTTATCAGAAGCCTGCGATTTAGTTTTTGATGCAGCAAGTAGGGGAAAAAAATTCTTAATTGTTGGCACCAAAAAGAAAGCAGCGGATTTAGTAGCATCAGCAGCAATAAGGGCTCGATGTCATTATGTTAATAAAAAATGGCTTGGTGGTATGTTAACGAATTGGTCTACTACAGAAACAAGACTTCAGAAGTTCAGGGACTTAAGAGCAGAACAAAAGATGGGGAAACTCAATCGTCTCCCCAAAGGAGATGCAGCAATGTTGAAGAGAAAGTTATCTACCTTGCAAACATATCTGGGTGGGATCAAATATATGACGGGATTGCCCGATATTGTAATTATAGTTGATCAGCAAGAAGAATATACGGTTCTTCGAGAATGTGTCATTTTGGGTATTCCGACGATTTGTTTAATTGATACAAATTGTGACCCAGATCTTGCAGATATTTCTATTCCGGCCAACGATGATGCTATAGCTTCGATTCGATTGATTCTTACCAAATTAGTATCTGCAATTTGTGAGGGCCGTTCTAGTTATATAAAAAATGGTTGATTATCTTATAATTACTCTTATCATTAAGTATCATTAAGAAGAAGAAGATTAGTTTGTTTTTGGTGAACTCTCTTTGATTGTTACTATTTTGGTTTGCATCTTTTGGATATTGAATTATGTTTTGAATATTGAAGAATATTTAAAAGATAAAATGATTGGTATTTTTTTTATGTAATTTCTCGGTATCCGAAATATACGATTCATAACTTAAATTCATGAATGAACATAGATGAATTGAGAAAGAGATGGTTGAATAAAAATAATTACTTTTTTGAAGTTTGATTTATGTTAGAGGACAATATGAATGTTATACCATGTTCCATTAAAACACTCAAAGGGTTATATGATATATCAGGTGTAGAAGTAGGCCAACATTTCTATTGGCAAATAGGAGGTTTACAAATTCATGCCCAAGTACTTATCACTTCTTGGGTTGTAATTGCTATCTTATTAGGTTCAGTCATCATAGCTGTTCGGAATCCACAAACCATTCCGACCGACGGTCAGAATTTTTTCGAATATGTCCTTGAATTTATTCAAGACTTGAGCAAAACTCAGATTGGAGAGGAGTATGGTCCTTGGGTTCCTTTTATAGGAACGATGTTTCTATTTATTTTTGTTTCTAACTGGTCAGGTGCTCTTTTACCTTGGAAAATCATAAAGTTACCTCATGGGGAGTTAGCTGCGCCCACGAATGATATAAATACTACTGTTGCTTTAGCTTTACCCACGTCAGTGGCATATTTCTATGCGGGTCTTAGCAAAAAAGGATTGGGATATTTTGGGAAATACATTCAACCAACTCCAATACTTTTACCAATTAATATTCTAGAAGATTTCACAAAACCTTTATCTCTTAGTTTTCGACTTTTCGGGAATATATTGGCTGATGAATTAGTGGTTGTTGTTCTTGTTTCTTTAGTGCCTTCAGTAGTTCCTATACCTGTCATGTTTCTTGGATTATTTACAAGTGGTATTCAAGCTCTTATTTTTGCAACTTTGGCTGCGGCTTATATAGGTGAATCCATGGAGGGTCATCATTGACTAACTTTTGAAATAGTCTTTTTTGAAGCTTATCCCAATTCAAGCAATGCGGGGGGTTCAATATAATCCACTGGGTTGGAGAATAAAATGCAAATAGCTACATGTATGTAGATATGAAGAAAGATAGATGATATTGCAGAATTTGGAAGAGAAAGAAGGGTTGGGGATCCTACTACATATATGTAATGACTATGAGTATCAATCCTTGTGTATGTTTCAAAGAATGGTTACAGAATACGATTTCATAGTGAATAGAATAAAAAGTGCAGGTGATTTACGTTATGGAAGAAGAAAAGTATATGTTATTTACTAGTTAGATAGTAATTACCCCTATCTCTTTTTTTTCTAGCCCACTGCATTTAGATGGATTCCCATAGAAGTCCTTTTTCTATTTTGTCTGTGATTGTGAATTGAATGAAAGAGAAAGAATAGAATAATTTATAAACAAGGAAACGCAATGACTAAAACCGTATACATATCTATTTACATAAGGTAGAAAGGAAAAACGGTATATCGAAGTATTTCTGACAATTCAGAAATATTCTGAATTCCTTTTGGAGCTTTTAGCTACTTCGAACCGATAGATTTTAGCGATAAAGATCAAAGAATAAAAAAGAAGTGTAGTAAAGTAAATAGTAAAAGTAGAAGTAGAAAAAGAAGTAGATTAAGTACTAATTCATTGGTTGGTTGTATCATTAACCATTTCTTTTTTTGGTGCGAGGAACTTACCATGAATCCACTTATTTCTGCTGCTTCCGTTATTGCTGCTGGATTGGCTGTAGGGCTTGCTTCTATCGGACCTGGAGTTGGTCAAGGTACTGCTGCGGGCCAAGCCGTAGAAGGTATTGCGAGACAACCAGAAGCAGAGGGTAAAATACGAGGTACTTTATTGCTTAGTCTGGCTTTTATGGAAGCTTTAACAATTTATGGACTGGTCGTGGCATTAGCTCTTTTATTTGCAAATCCTTTTGTTTAATTTTATCGTAGAATAAAAATGTAAAAAAAAAAAGAATAAAAACATAACTAAGAAATTTGAGAATTCTCAAATTCCATTAAGAATAAGAAGCGGAGTGATACAAAAAGAACTCTGTTCTTTGTTAGTCCTATATATAAGGGGAGAGCACATGAAAAATCTAACCGATTCTTTTGTTTCCGTGGGGCACTGGCCATCCGCTGGGAGTTTCGAGTTTAATACCGATATTTTAGCAACAAATCCAATAAATCTAAGCGTAGTGTTGGGTGTATTGATTTTTTTTGGAAAGGGAGTGTGTGCGAGTTGGGTATTTCAAGAATAGGTTGGATTTCACCGGCTGCACTTTCTTTATATTTATGATAGCAGAAATAGGAACAAAGGGTGCACAATCTCGACGAATTACTTCGGAATTGGATTTCATTCAGAAATCATATGTAAGAACCATAGCATTTCGTGACTAATTGGTAAATGAACTTTGATTCTCTTCTCTATCAACCAATAATGTTGAGGTCTTTTACATGGTTAAAGATAAATTTTTTGAAGTCCAGGCACAGCATAGCATGGTACTCTTTCTACCGCTACGTTAGTACCAAAAAGGTTAAAAAGAAAAAAAATGATAAAAAAGGAATAATTGGGAATTTATCCGATGTAAAACACTCATATGGATAAAATTATTTGAACCATTAACTGGAAAGATGGGTATCTTCCCCCCTTTTTTTTGTCCACTGCTGAATCGACGACCTATGTATTGTATTTGTATAAAAAAGAGAATTTTTTGGATGAAAAAAATCGAAATCTCATTCTAATAATAATTAATAATGAGAATGAAGTAATGAAGTTTATAATTCTATTCAATTCTATTTCTATTCTATTAGAATTTTGATCTAATTTATCATAGCATATAAAGAAGAAAGAATAGAATTCTTTCTTCTTTAAAATCTTTTTTTTTTCTTTTTGGAAAGAAGTTGTAAATAAAGAACAAATAAAGAAACAACTTTGCTGACAATTTTTTCTTTTTTGTCTAGTCTGAAGAGTCCTCCTAAGATTCTGATGTTAGATCAGTTTCGATATTTTTGAATACGAACAGAAAAGAGAGGATAGGCTCATTCCGTTCAAAGATATGGGAATGCCCATCAATCAAAGAAAATCTAAAAGAA